TCTTTTTTATTTTTTTTTGTAAAGACGAAGAAACATATTTGATTTTCAATACTCTCCTATTTACTACGGCGACGGAGAATCAAACTATCACTATATTTTTTCTTTTTTCTATTTCTTCTTCCAAGCGCAGGATAACCCCAAGGGGTTGTGGGTTTTTTTCTACCAATTGGGGCCCTCCCTTCACCACCCCCATGGGGATGGTCTACAGGATTCATAACTACCCCTCTTACTACAGGACGCTTACCTAGCCAACACTTAGATCCGGCTCTACCCAAACTTTTCTGGTTCACCCCAAGATTACCCACTTGCCCGACTGTTGCTGAGCAGTTTTTGGATATCAAACGGACCTCCCCAGATGGTAATTTTAATGTGGCCGATTTACCCTCTTTTGCAATCAGTTTCGCTACAGCACCCGCAGCTCTCGCTAATTGTCCGCCCTTTCCAAGTGTGATTTCTATGTTATGTATGGCCGTGCCTAAGGGCATATCGGTTGAAGTAGATTCTTCTTTTTGATCAATCAAAACCCCTTCCCAAACTGTACAAGCTTCTTCCAAAGCATACGGCTTTCCGGATGTATATGATGATATCTAGACAGATGGATCTTATATGAATCGTATGATGAAGTACCACATGAGTTGATATATTGGAATCCAAATCTGCCGAATCACTCATGTTATGATCTTCTACATCCTAGGTCTCCCCGTTCCTTCATCTGGCTTATGTTCTTCATGTAGCATTCAGACCGAATGACTCTATGAAATTACGTCGATACTTCCACATATTACGGGTAACGTAGGAGACATCTCTATTTTTCCCCCGGGGTAGAATTACCACTGCTTAGCTTTCAATTCGCCTCTGACCATCAAATGAAATGTGAATAACTCGTCCTCCTCTCTTTGAAACAAGGGGCGCTTCCGGTTCTGTCGGTGCTTCAAACAATTTTGTCTTCTCCATATTACCATATCTCTAGAGTCAATAATTTTCTATGAGGAACTACTGAACTCAATCACTTGCTGCCGATACTCTTCAGTTTTCTGTTGAGGTCTATCCCGTAGAGGTACTCAAATTGGATCAGTGATCGATTTCTAGGTTTCGTCGTAAACCTAATTGGTTACTTCCAATTACGTAAATCAATAGTTCAAACCGCACTCAAAGGTAGGGCATTTCCCATTGAGATAGGAACTTCTGTACCAGAAACAATGGTATCTCCAATTATAGCCCCTCTGGGATGTAAAATATATCTCTTCTCACCATCCCTATAGTGTATGAGACAAATGTTTGCATTTCGATTAGGGTCGTATTCTATGGTTACGATTCTACCAGATATGTCTTTTTCATTCCGTCGAAAATCAATTTGACGGTATAGACGCTTATGACCTCCCCCTCTATGCCTTGCGGTAATGATTCCTCTGGCATTACGACCTTTACCACAACGACGCTGTCCATAGATCAAATTATTTCGTGGATTGGATTTCACTTGACTGCCGACGGTTCTGCTCGAGGTAGAAGTTTTGTATAAATGTATCGCCGTGTTATTAAGTATTTTGATTTAAGTTCTTTTCTTTCTAAGAGGTGGAATAGAATAACCCGGTTGAAGCGTAATAATCATGCGTCTATAATGCATTGTATGTCCCATAATGGGTCCCTTTCTTCTACCCTTTCCCGGGAGTCGATGACTATTCATAGCTATTACCTTGACACCAAAAAAGAGTTCGACCCAATGCTTTATTTCTGTCCTAGTTGATCCTGATTCGACATTAGAAGTATATTGATTGTTCCCCAATAACCGAATACTTTTGTCTGTAAATACTGCATATTTGATTCCATCCATAAATCTATTTTCTTCCCTATGAGTTCCGGTATCGATAAGAATTCTACTTCTTACTGTTCATATGTTATGATATGAATATACCATAGTAATTATATTAATTCGTTATGTATGGATGATGAGATTCCATTGATACGGAGCCAATTCCAATAGACGTATTGAACGTTCGCGTTGTACTGCATCCAGCAGGAATTGAACCTACGAATTTGCCAATTATGAGTTGGGCGCTTTAACCATTCAGCCATGGATGCGTAATGGGGATTAGCATATATTTCAAGTATCTAGCCTAACTCTATAGAAAAATCGTTATATATTCTATATAATAATAAATATAATCAAAATTTCCAATTTCCAAGTCAAGTATCTAGCCTAACTCTATAGAAAAATCGTTATATATTCTATATAATAATAAATATAATCAAAATTTCCAAGTCAATTCTACATGATAATAATCAAAATTTCCAAGTCAATTCTACATGATAATAATCAAAATTTCCAAGTCAATTCTACATGATAATAATCAAAATTTCCAATATTAATTAAATACATATATAAATATAAAGTCAAATTTTAAAGAAATCCTAAGGAGGAATCAATATGAGGCAAGACAGGGCAAAACGACGTCTATATAAATCCTGGATTTTTGAGTTTAGGGAGGTATTGAGAGAGATCAAGAATTCTCACTATTTCTTAGATTCGTGGACCAAATTGGATTCAGTGGGATCTTTCATTCACGTTTTTTTCGACCAAGAACGTTTTATGAAACTCTTTGACCCACGAATAGTAAGTATCCTCTTTTCACGCGATTCGCAGGGTTCAACAAGCAATCGATCTTTCACGATCAAAGGTGTAGTACTGCTTGTAGTAGTGGTCCTTCTACATCGTCTTAACAATCGAAATCTGGTCGAAAGAAAAAATATCTATTTGAGGGGGCTTCTTCCTATACCCGTAAACTCCATTGGACCCAGAAATGATTCATTGGAAGACTCTTTTGAGTCTTCCAATATCCATAGGTTGATTGTTTCGCTCCTGTATCTTCCAAAAGGGAAAGAGATCCCTGAGAGTTCTTTCATGGATCCGAAAGAGAGTACTTGGATCAATCAAAGAAAGGTTCAACAACTTCCCAAAGAAATCGAAGAATTTCTTGGGAATCCTACAAGATCCTCTCGTTCTTTTTTCTCTGACAGATGGTCAGAACTTTATCTGGGTTCGACTCCTACTGAGAGGTCCACTAGAGATCAGAAATTGTTGAAGAAACAACAAGATGTTTCTTTTGTCCGTTTCAGGCGATCGGAAAATAAAGAAATGGTTGATATATTCAAGATAATTACGTATTTACAAAAAACCGTCTCAATTCATCCTATTTCATCAGATCAGGGATGCGATATGGTTCCGAAGGATGAACCGGATATGGACAGTTCCAAGAAGATTTCATTCTTGAACCAAAATCCATTTTTTGATTTATTTCATCTATTCCATGACCGGAACAGGGGAGGATACACGTTTCACCACGCAGAAGAGAGATTTCAAGAAATGGCGGATCTATTAACTCTATCAATAACCGAGCCGGATCTGGTGTATCATAAGGGATTTGCCTTTTCTATTGATTCCTGCGGATTGGATCAAAAAAAATTCTTGAATGAGGTATTCAACTCCAGGGATGAATCGAAAAAGAAATCTTTATTGGTTCTACCTCCTATTTTTTTTGAAGAGAATGAATCTTTTTATCGACAGATAAGAAAAAATTGGGTCCGGTGCGGGAATGCTTTGGAAGATCCAAAACCAAAAAGAGTGGTATTTGCTATCAACAACATAATGAAGGCAGTCAATCAATATAGATTGATCCAAAATCTGATTCAAATCCAATATAGCATCCATGGGTACATAAGAAATGGTTCGAATCGATTTTTTTTTATGAATAGATCCGATCGCAACTTCGAATATGGAATTCAAAGGGATCAAATAGGAAATGATACTCTGAATCATAGAACTATAATGAAATATACGATCAACCAACATTTATCAAATTTGAAAAAGAGTGAGAAGAAATGGTTCGATCCTCTTCTTTCTCGAACCGAGAGATCCATGAATCGGGATCCTGATGCATATAGATACAAATGGTCCAATGGGAGCAAGAATTTCCAGGAACATTTGGAACATTTCGTTTCTGAGCAGAAGAGCCGTTTTCAAGTTTTTCAAGTAGTGTTCGATCGATTACGTATTAATATTATTAATATATTAATTAATATTAATCAATATATTAATAATATTAATATTAATCAATATTCGATTGATTGGTCCAGGGTTTTCGACAAACAAGATCCTTCTAAGCCACTTCGTTTATTTTGGTCCACCTTTTTGCGTCTCTTTTTGCCCAAGTTCCTTCTCTTTTTGCCCAAGTTCCTTCTCTTTTTGTCTAAGTCACTTTCTTTTTTCTTTGTGAGTTTCGGGAATACCCCCATTCGTGGGTCCGAGATCCACATCTCTCAATTCAAAGGTCCGAATGATCAACTCTGCGATCAGTTGTTAGAATCAATAGGTGTTCAAATCGTTCATTTGAATAAATTGAAACCCTTCTTATTGGATGATCATAATACTTCCCAAAAATCGAAATTGTTGATCGATGGAGGAACAATATCACCATTTTTGTTCAATAAGATACCAAAGTGGACGATTGACTCATTCCATACTCCTACTAGAAAAAATCGCAGGAAATCCTTTGATAACACTGATTCCTATTTCTCAATGCTATCCCACGATCGAGACAATTGGATGAATCCCGTGAAACCATTTCATAGAAGTTCATTGATATCTTCTTTTTTAAAAGCAAATCGACTTCGATTCTTGAATAATCCACATCACTTCTGGTTCTATTGTAACAAAAGATTCCCTTTTTATGTAGAAAAGGCCCGTATCAATAATTATGATCTTACGTATGGACAATTCCTTAATATCTTGTTCACTGGCAACAAAAAATTTTCTTTGTGCGTCGGTAAAAAAAAACATGTTTTTTCGGAGAGAGATGCTATTTCAACGATCGAGTCACGGGTATCTAACATATTCATACCTAACGATTTTCCAATTCTATCCGCTCGATTCGTTCGTAGAGCTCTTTACGCAATCGCAGACATTTCTGGAACACCTCTAACAGAGGGACAAATAGTCAATTTAGAAAGAACTTATTGTCAACCTCTTTCAGATATGAATCCGTCTGATTCAGAAGGGAAGAACTTGCATCAGTATCTCAATCTCAATTTCAATTCAAACATGGGTTTGATTCACATTCCATGTTCTGATAAATATTTACGAGCCAAAAAGAGGAAAAAACAGAGTCTTTGTCTAAAGAAATGCGTTGAGAAACGGCAGATGGATAGAATCTTTCTACGAGCAAATCTCTCAAAAAAATGGAAGCTGTTCCAAACATATCTGCCATGGTTCTTTACTTCGACAGGGTACAAATATCTAACTTCGATAGGGTACCAATATCTACATCTAAATTTCATCCTTTTAGATACTTTTTTAGACCTATTGCCGATACCGATACGAAGTAGCAGTCAAAAAGTTGTATCCATTTTTCACGATATTATGGATATATCACGGCGAATTCCTCGGAAAATATGGTGGGCGATTCTTCCACAACGGAATCGGATAAGTCAGATTTCGAGGAAGTGTTTACATAGTCTTCTTCTGTCCGAAGAAATGATTCATCGAAATAATGAGTCACCCCTTTCATTCTGGGTACATCTGGGATCACCAAATGCTCGGGAGTTCTTCTATTCAATCCTTTTCCTTCTTCTTGTTGCTGGATATCTCGTTCGTACACATCTTCTCTTTGTTTCCCGAGCCTCTAGTGAGTTACAGACAGAGTTCGAAAAGATCAAATCTTTGATGATTCCATCATACATGATTGAGTTACGAAAACTTCTGGATGGGTATCCTCCATCTGAACTGAATTCTTTCTGGTTAAAGAATCTCTTTCTAGTTGCTCTGAAACAATTAGGATATTTTCTAGAAGAAATACGGGGTTCTGCTTTTGGCAGCAACATGCTATTGGGTGGTGGTCCCGCTTATGGGGTCAAATCAATACGTTCTAAGAAGAAATATTTGAATATCAATCTCATCGATATCATCGATTTCCTAAGTCTTATACCAAATCCCATCAATCGAATAACTTTTTCGAGAAATACGAGACATCTAAGTCGTACAAGTAAAGAGATCTATTCATTGATAAGAAAAAGAAAAAACGTGAACGGTGCTTGGATTGATGATAAAATCGAATCCTGGTTCGCGAACAGTGATTCGATTGATGATGAAGAAAGAGAATTCTTGGTTCAGTTCTCCACCTTAACGAAGGAAGAAAGGATTGATAAAATTCTATTGAGTCTGACTCATAGTGATCATTTCTCAAAGAATGACTCTGGTTATCAAATGATTGAACAACCGGGATCCGTTTACTTACGATACTTAGTTGACATTCATAAAAAGCGTCTAATGAATTATGAGTTCAATAGATCCTGTTTAGCAGAAAGGCGGATATTCCTTGCTCATTATCAGACAATCACTTATTCACATTCACAAACCTCGTGTGGGGCTAATAGTTTTAATTTCCCATCTCATGGAAAACCCTTTTCGCTCCGATTAGCCCTATCCCCCTCTAGGGGTATTTTAGTGATAGGTTCTATAGGAACTGGACGATCCTATTTGGTCAAATACCTAGCGACAAACTCCTACGTTCCTTTCATTACGGTATTTACGAACAAGTTCCTGGATGACAAGCCTCAAGGTTATTTTTATGAAGAGAGCGATTTTGAAGATGATGATGACGATTTTTATGATAGTAACGACGATGACCTTGACCTTGATATTGATATTGATATTGAAAAGGAGCTGCTAACTTTGACGAGTGAGATAACTATAGATAGGGAAATGACGCCGAAAATAGACCTATTTGATATCACCCTTCAACTCGAATTAGCAAAATCAATGTCTCCTTGCATAATATGGATTCCAAACATTCATGATCTGTCTGTGAATGAGTCAAATTACTTATCCCTCGGTCTATTAGTGAACCATCTCTCCGGGGATTGTGAGGATTGTGAAAGCTCCTCCACTAGAAATATTCTAGTTATTGCTTCGACTCATATTCCCAAAAAAGTGGATCCCGCTCTAATAGCTCCGAATAAATTAAATACATGCATTAAGGTACGAAGGCTTCTTATTCCACAACAACGAAAGCACTTTTTCACTCTTTCATATACTAAGGGATTTCACTTGGAAAAGAAAATGTTCCATACTAATGGATTCGGGTCCATAACCATGGTTTCCAGTGCACGAGATCTTGTAGCACTTACCAACGAGGCCCTATCAATTAGTATTACACAGAAGAAATCCATTATAGACAGTAATACAATTCGATCCGCTCTTCATAGACAAACTTGGGATTTGCGATCCAAGGTAAGATCGGTTCAGGATCATGGGATCCTTTTCTATCAGATAGGAAGGGCTGTTGCACAAAATGTACTTCTAAGTAATGGCCCCATAGATCCAATATCTATCTATATGAAGAAGAAATCATGTATGGAAGGGGATTCTTATTTGTCCAAATGGTACTTCGAGCTTGGAACGAGCATGAAGAAATTAACGATACTTCTTTATCTTTTGAGTTGTTCTGC